TGGACATCTAATTCTAGAATATTCCTGTCAACAAACAACAATTTTAATAATTAAACATGAAAAAAACTACTCTCTCATTACAGGAGAGGGTAGACTAGTTCTAATAACTACAATTATTAGTTACTATTTATACTTATAGTAACTAATAATAATGAATTAATATATTAGTTACTATTTATACTTATAGTAACTAATAATAATGAATTAATAATTAATAATGTTTCATTTTTTAATAAACTTTCTAACTATAACTCGTAATAATAAAAAGTCATTATAATGGTGGTTACCATTTGCTTTTTACAAATAAAAAGAATATCTCTATTCTACACCGAAAACGAAGACTAAAACTTTAGTTTAGTGAAAAAAGCCCCTTATCGGATTTGAACCGATGACTTACGCCTTACCATGGCGTTACTCTACCACTGAGTTAAAAGGGCCCTTTGTATTCAATTCATGAATTATATCCATTTTCATTATGAGTCTACTACACTGCATACTGCAAACAAATATAAATAATATATGTATATATCATGTACATATCATATACATAGGGGTTTCATTTATATTTATAAAGTAAAGGATCAATTCGATTTACCCTCAAAAAGTGAAGCGGGTCAATTTTATTTTAATAATGCAATGAATTGTTTCAAGACCGACCCCGCCTGTTTCCTTTTACTGACCAATCAAAACGAGATTTACTCGATTGATACATGTACCAATCTGACACTGACATAGATTCAATAGATTTTATTGAATTATGTGATGAAGGTATTCGTACCCTGAACCGAATTTTTATAAAAAAGTAAAAAAGAGAATTTCTATCGTTTTTGAATTTTCTGACTTAATGTGAGATAGTGATTATGCATGGCCTATTTTATCTGAACAATGAAGGAAGCAACGAGTTTTAAGTTAAAATTAATGAGTGAAGAAGAAAAGAAATTAAGTGAGTTTTTACACCCTTTTCTGTTATGCTGGACCAATCACTGCCTGAACGGACAGAATCCTATACCTCCTTTCGCTATATTCGCTATACTATATATAGTATTTTATATAAATACAAATTAAATAAAGCAAAAAAATAAATAAATAAATGAAAATTGGACGGTTCATTTATTCCCATCCAATAAAAAATTCTATGGAATCATAACACAAAAGTAGAAAAGAGTGTTCGGATTTAGTCATATCATTAGATTATATTGACAATTCCAAAAAACTATACATACTATCATCATAGTATGATGACAGTCGGGCGGATATGCCCCTATCGTCTAGTGGTTCAGGACATCTCTCTTTCAAGGAGGCAGCGGGGATTCGACTTCCCCTGGGGGTACTACGAAAGGAAGTTGATTATGGATTATCCATAAGCCTAAAATGAATTCTTCCTGGGTCGATGCCCGAGCGGTTAATGGGGACGGACTGTAAATTCGTTGGCGATATGTCTACGCTGGTTCAAATCCAGCTCGGCCCAAAAATTCGCCGCTCCATAAATATGATATAACCAATGATATAAGAAATTTGTCCTCCATAAAAATGGAATCCTTCTCTTTTACGGATCAAGCATTTTTTCTTATGTATCCATGTTTTTCTGATTCATTCTGATCTTTCTAAGACTCTAGATTGGTAATACATAATCAAAGATTATGAAAAGAAAAATAGTTTTTTCTCGTTGAAAGGTTGATTATCCATTTTTGGCACTAAAAAAACATGGGTTACTAGTAATCTGTGTTACTTTGACTATAGTCCATATCTCTGTGTTACTTTCAGTATAGTCCATATCTATGTGTATATAATATCAGTTAGTATATCATTCATGTCTCTCTTACAACACGACGAAGAAAATAAAATGGTTTTTTAAAACCATTAAGAATAAAACCATTAAGAATATGTATACCATACACCTCGCTGGGATTGTAGTTCAATTGGTCAGAGCACCGCCCTGTCAAGGCGGAAGCTGCGGGTTCGAGTCCCGTCAGTCCCGAACTAGGATCTAGGATCCGATCCGTTAAATAAATTTATCCATTTATTTAACGTGAAAAAAGAAAGAGGGAGCAAGAGCTAATACCCAGCGGGATCCCTATTTCTTTTGTTTTTATTTCGTATTTATCATCAGACAAATACGGGAATTTCCATTTCTTTCATTAGTGCCGATTGATAAGAGAGAGACATAACATAATAGTTAGATTTGTACAATCGGTAGTATTCTTATATTTACTTTACTATTTGAATTTAAGAGATACTTGTCCACTTTTGTTTTTCAATATTCTTGATGAATAAAATAGAAAAGAGTACCCTTTTTAACGGAGTACATATGCAAATTGTATTCGTTTATCGTACGAGGCACAACGAACTTAACATAAGTGCCTCGACAGAGTACTTGTCAGGATAAATGAAAACCCCTTTGAGCTCCAACTTTTTTTTGGGGGGGGTATCCTCAATGACTAATTGGAAACAATCCATCTCATTTTCATTCAAATAAACTAAATTGCACACTCAATTTTTTATGTATGCCTTCCAGTTCCAGTCCCAATTGAAGGAAGAAATACTAATAAAATAAAAGAGGAGAACGAGTAACACTCCTTTTTATTAAATTCATTGGAATTATATTCGATTTTTTCTACTTAACTCGTCCTTTTTCCATCTCACTCCTACTCTTTTCTTTGGATCTGTGTGTCATCCATAGAATACCATACCAATCATATAATACCTCATAATTGTATGTATAAGTATAATATAACGAAGGAGGAATATATAGGTAAGACGATAGGGTTGGGTTATTTATAGAAAATAAAAAGTGGAAAAAGATGTAAATTTCCTGATCCAATAAAGAATCCTTTTTCAGATTTAGTATAGATAAAGGATCTTCCTATGTTATACTATTCAATTCTCGACGATGAATTTATTTGATAGATCATATATTGTTATTCATAATACTGATCCGATTCAGTATCATCAGGATGCAATTCATCCCCATGAATTTACAGGAATCCAATTTCTCATCTCTATGGGATTAGATCCCGAGTTATTGCGAAGTAAAAAAAAATGAGATTATGGAAGTAAATATTCTCGCATTTATTGCTACTGCACTGTTCATTCTAGTTCCTACTGCTTTTTTACTTATCATCTACGTAAAAACAGTCAGTCAAAATGACTAATTTGATTGAAACTTGAATTATTAGTTCTTATCAATGATTGAAGAAAGGAATTCAAACTTCAAGTCTTAAACGAAATGATCTGGCTGGAATCATAAGTATCTGAGATAATAAGTATCTGAGATAGTAGTATCTAAGCCTAGCATAGTATGGTAGAAAGAATTATATATAATTCTTTCTACCATACTATCTACTATCTAGTATTGTATAGTTATATACTATTATATAGTATATATTATCATATTCATTATTTTCATAGAAAGTTGTATTGTATACGGATATAGACTTTTTCCTATAAAAAAAAGCCCATATCTAATATCTAGATCAATATACAATATGTATGTACGTGGATTAGATGTATATCTAAATAGTACATCAAAATAGCAGCCCAATTCTTTTTTTTTGGCTACATTTACCTGTGTGTATTTCGATCGATCCAAAATAATCGAAGGCCAACTGTTCTAATTCTTAACCTATTTTAGAATTTATTTATATAGGATAGATCCTGAGATCCATCAAAAGAATCAATGGAGCAAGAATAATACGGGCGTATACTAATCTATTAGAAATTTCAAAATAAATAAAAAAAGAGAAAAGAAAACGAAACCAAAGAATCTTTTTCTTTTTTTAGATTTCCCACCACAAGAAGCTATTGCTTGATCCATTAACAGAAAACACGATCCGCGGAGTTCTATTCTATGATAATTTATTCAGATTTGTAAAAGGGAATAGGTTAATAGAGTAGACTCCTCTCCATTCCATTTTTTATGCTTAAGACATCTCATGTCTTAAGCATAAAAAATGGAATGGAGAGGAGTCTAAAAGAAAGGTGAAATACACGATACGTGAATCGTGCAACGAAAGAAGGATCTAATCTTCTTATGTGTAGAACCTCTTTTCTTTGGTTTGGACAACAACTAGTCACTTCCAATAGAAAGTATGTATTGCCATAATCTAATTAGATTAGCGGAACGACTTTATGTTCTCTTAGAACAGTAAAAGTAAAAAAAGAGGGAAACAAATAAAGAAAAAAATAAAAACCCATTTCTGGTTTTTGTTCATTGTAATATCCATAATTCTGGTAAGAACTGGTTTATTAAAATAGAATGTTTAGGAAGAATCCAATCCGGTTGAAAAAATTTTCCTATCATGCGTAGATTTGAGTTTCGAAATAGAACTATAGTAAAGTAATCATTCATTAGTAAAGTAATCATTCATTGTTTGATCGAATGGTTATTATTCATTATTGTATTTTATTATTCATTACTGTATTTCAGTATAATTTTGAAACAGAGACATTCTTAAAAAAGAAAAAGCTTCGCAAAACGCTCAATTAAACAATTCATACAATTAAATTAAAAAACTAGTAGTACCCCTCCCTAAAGTCCACTCCTTCCCCATACTACGAGTGAGAGGGAAAATGTAAAGACTACCATTAAAGCAGCCCAAGCGAGACTTACAATATCCATATGAATTATGTCTCCTATCTCTATGAAGGAATTATTTAATTATTGATCAATAATCATAGTGGAATTAATGGCGCAGAGTCAAAATATAATTCTGACTTAAAGCTATTAATATTAATGAACCAATCCAATGAATCTACTTGTAACAATATTCTAAGATTTCTGGTAGAATTTTGAAGTATAAGTATTAAGTACAGATATGATACACATACCTTTTCTTGAAAAATTAGATAGCAAAGGAATACTTCTATCCTAATGAAATGAAACATGTGGGAATACTAAGACCTATTGTTTGTTACCCTTTTTTTTCGACTTTTACTTTTACTCTATAATTTTACTTTTACTCTATAAAAATAAGAGTTGACCGACTATCCTGATTGAATGTTTGATTACTCAGAGATCCTCGTGAGTCTGGATACAAAGTTTCTTCAATCCTTTCCACAACTCTTAAATGGATTTCCCATCAGCCTATCCAATCTAATTCCATATGGAGTCAGTAGACACAATTTTAGTAATGGTAGTGAAAAATAATTAGGAATTCTTGATACTCTTTCGTACAATCTCTTCTTCAATCCTAGGAGAAAAATGGATTGTCTTTTAGGAACCTTTGGATACTTTCGACCTCTTATTTTCGTCGTTCTGAATCCCAGAATTGACTCTCACTATTTTTTTTTTAATAGTTTAATAGTGAGAGTCAATCATATTACTAAGTAAGACTCACTTCATCCCTATTTGTATCGGTTTGAGCCACACCCAAGGACCAAATTTTGAGAAAAAAAAACTATCGATAGGCTTATACTTCTCCGGCTCCGGGGACAAAATTCGTCGAATTAAATCAGTAAAATAAGAAATCCCCCGTTTTTTGTTGATCAGGCGACACCCAGATTTGAACTGGGGATAAAGGATTTGCAGTCCCCTGCCTTACCACTTGGCCATGTCGCCAAATCCGATCCAAATCTCAAAAAAAAAATATAAAATAGGTAAAAAAAGAGTATTCATCCATATTCTTTTACTAAGATTCTATTACTAATTCTTTTATTTTTTTTTATCCAATCCAATTATTCTCTTTGATTGGTTATCACACCCCTTAAAAACTCCCCTTCTCTTTCCATTGAGAAGGTAAAAAATGGATTTTCGGTCACAGACTGAAAAATTTAGTGCAAATTGGAACCATTAACTATTTTTTTTTTGAATTAGTGAAAAGTTCTTCAATTTGTATCTCAAATTGTTGCCTTTCCTTACTGGCATAACAAATCAATTCAAATATAACAATATATATGATATGTGTATATGTAAACCCACACCCCAAAAACAAAAATTGTTACACATATACCGGGACGAGTCTTTTTTATGTACATATCCCATATCCTTATAGGGAATCGTCGTGCTTTTTTTTTCGTTTTCTATAATACAATAGAAAAAGTGGAAATTATGATATAGTGTGACCTGACTTCTGTTGCCACAAGCAAAATTGCTATAAAAAAAAGATGAGATGAGATATGTGGATAGCTATACCGGCATATACTTTACTTAGGAAATATTATTCCTATTACGCAATTCAATCATATTCCATAAATCCATATATTATATTATATATAGTAAAAATATTATATATAGTAAAATAGTAAAAGTAAAATTATATTTATATATAGTAAAAGTAAAAAAATCCGAAATTTTTTTTTTTTCAACATGAAATAAAATTAACTTTAACTAAAGGGGAAACTATATTACTACTGGCTTTCTTTATCTCATTCATAGAGATTCGATTTCATTCTGAATCCATTTATTTTTTTGGTACCCAATCAATCTAATCGTATTATCATAATAATAGGTAGAAGTTGGATGAATTTTTATATTCTATATAAGACTCCATAAGTGTAAGTGACGGAATTATTCTGGGAATGCTTTATAAATTCATTTCCATTTGTACCTGTCGCAAATTCGAACTTGTCTTGCGTCGAAAATGCTCTTCATTCCTCTGTCTCATTTCCGTTCTCATACGTATGAAGTACATTTACGGGGTTGTCTAAAATTTCATGTGATTCAGTAAACAGAATATACATTCCATCATTGCGAAATCGATCCATATGGTTCGATAAATAGTGAGCTAATAATGGGATTTTTCGATAAAGGGGAAACTGAAAATTAAGATGCTCTGGAATGATGGAAATGAGGGAATGTCCACAATACCTGGATTTAGTCAGATCCAATTTGAGGGATTTTGTAGGTTTATTAATGAGGGCTTGACGGAAGAATTTCATAAGTTTCCGAAAATTGAAGACACAGATCAAGAAATTGAATTTAAATTATTTGTAGAAAGATATCAATTGGTGGAACCCTCGATAAACGAAAGAAATGCTGTGTATGAATCACTCACATATTCTTCTGAATTATATGTACCCGCGGGATTAATTTGGAAAACCGGTAGAGATATGCAAGAAGAAACCATTTTTATTGGAAACATTCCAATAATGAATTACCTGGGAACCTTTATAGTAAATGGAATATACAGAATTGTGATCAATCAAATATTGCAAAGTCCTGGTATTTACTACCGTTCAGAATTGGACCATAACGGAATTTCTGTCTATACCAGCACCATAATATCAGATTGGGGGGGGAGATCAGAATTAGAGATTGATAGAAAATCAAGGATATGGGCCCGTGTGAGTAGGAAACAAAAAATATCTATTCTAGTTCTATCGTCGGCTATGGGTTCGAATCTAAGAGAAATTATGGATAATGTTTGTTACCCTGAAATTTTTTTGTCTTTCCTTAATCTAAATGATAAGGAGAAAAAAAAGATTGGGTCAAAAGAAAGTGCTATTTTGGAATTTTATCAACAATTTGCTTGTGTAGGCGGGGATCCGATATTTTCTGAGTCCTTATGTAAGGAATTACAAAAGAAATTTTTTCAACAAAGATGTGAATTAGGAAGGATTGGTCGACGAAATATGAACCGTAGACTGAATCTTGATATACCTCAGAACAATACATTTTTGTTACCACGAGATGTATTGGCTGCTGTGGATCATTTGATCGGAATGAAATTTGGAATGGGTACACTTGATGATATGAATCACTTGAAAAATAAACGTATTCGTTCTATAGCGGACTTGTTACAGGATCAATTTGGACTGGCTCTTGTTCGTTTAGAAAACGCAGTTCGAGGAACTATATCTGGAGCAATTCGTCATAAATTGATACCGACTCCTCAAAATTTGGTAACTTCAACTTCATTAACAACCACTTATGAATCGTTTTTTGGCCTACATCCTTTATCTCAAGTTTTGGATCGAACTAATCCATTGACACAAATTGTTCATGGGCGAAAATTGAGTTATTTGGGTCCTGGAGGATTGACGGGTAAAACTGCTAGTTTTCGGATACGAGATATTCATCCTAGCCACTATGGACGTATTTGTCCAATTGATACGTCCGAAGGAATCAATGTTGGACTTATTGGATCCTTAGCCATTCATGTGAGGATTGGCCATTGGGGATCCATAAAGAGTCCGTTTTATGAAATATCTGAAAGATCAAAAAAGGAGGCACAGATAGTTTATTTATCACCAAATAGAGATGAATATTATAGGATAGCAGCTGGAAATTCTTTGGCCTTGAATCAGAGTATTCAGGAAGAACAGGTTGTTCCAGCTCGATACCGTCAAGAGTTCCTGACTATTGCATGGGAACAGATTCATCTTAGAAGTATTTTTCCCTTCCAATATTTTTCTATTGGAGCTTCTCTCATTCCTTTTATCGAGCATAATGATGCGAATCGGGCTTTAATGAGTTCTAATATGCAGCGCCAAGCAGTTCCGCTTTCTCAGTCCGAGAGGTGCATTGTTGGAACTGGACTGGAACGTCAAACGGCTTTAGATTCGGGGGTTTCCGCTATAGCCGAACACGAGGGAAAAATCATTTATACTGATCCTCACAAGATTATTTTTGCAAGTAATGGAGACACTACTACAAGTAACGGAGACACTACTATAAGTATTCCATTAGTTATCTGTCAACGTTCCAACAAAAATACTTGTATGCATCAAAAACCTCAGGTTTCGCGAGGTAAATGCATTAAAAAGGGACAAATTTTAGCGGACGGTGCGGCTACAGTTGGTGGGGAACTCACTTTAGGAAAAAACGTATTAGTAGCTTATATGCCATGGGAAGGTTACAATTTTGAAGACGCAGTACTGATTAGCGAACGTTTGGTATATGAAGATATTTATACTTCTTTTCACATCCGGAAATATGAAATTCAGACTCATATGACAAGCCAAGGACCTGAAAGAATCACTAGGGAAATACCACATCTAGAGGCTCATTTACTCCGCAATTTAGACAGAAATGGAGTTGTGATGCTGGGATCTTGGGTAGAAACAGGTGATATTTTAGTAGGAAAATTAAGGCCTCAGACGGCAAACGAATCCTCGTATGCTCCAGAGGATAGATTATTAAGAGCCATTCTCGGAATTCAGGTATCCACTGCAAAAGAAACTTCTCTAAAATTACCTATAGGCGGAAGAGGGCGCGTTATTGACGTGAGATGGATCCGGAAAAGGGGGGGTTCCAGTTATAATTTAGAAATGATTCGTGTATATATTTCACAGAAACGTGAAATCAAAGTAGGTGATAAAGTAGCTGGAAGACATGGGAATAAAGGTATCATTTCCAAAATTTTGCCTAGACAAGATATGCCTTATTTGCAAGATGGAACACCTGTTGATATGGTCTTCAACCCATTAGGAGTACCATCACGAATGAATGTGGGACAGATATTTGAATGTTCGCTCGGGTTAGCGGGAGATCTGTTAAAAAGACATTATAGAATAGCATCTTTTGATGAGAGATATGAGCAAGAGGCTTCGAGAAAGCTAGTGTTTTCTGAATTATATGAAGCCAGTAAGCAAACAAAAAATCCATGGGTATTTGAACCGGAATATCCGGGAAAAAGCAGAATATTTGATGGAAGAACAGGAAATCCTTTTGAACAACCTGTCTTAATAGGAAAGTCCTATATTTTAAAATTAATTCATCAAGTTGATGATAAAATCCATGGACGTTCTAGTGGACATTACGCACTTGTTACACAACAACCCCTTAGAGGAAGGGCAAAGCAAGGGGGACAACGAGTAGGAGAAATGGAAGTTTGGGCTTTAGAGGGATTTGGTGTTGCTCATATTTTACAAGAGATGCTTACTTATAAATCTGATCATATTAGAGCTCGTCAAGAAGTACTTGGTGCTACAATCATTGGAGGAAGAGTATCTAACCCAGAAGATGCTCCAGAATCTTTTCGATTGCTCGTTCGAGAACTACGATCTTTAGCTATAGAACTGAATCATTTCCTTGTATCTGAGAAGAACTTCCAGATTAATA